GAGCAGTTACGCATCCAGGACCCCTGGCGCAAATGGATGCGTCGCGAATTCCATACAGATCACTTCTCAATACAATTTCTTTTAAATTCATTAAAATTTCATGTACTGATTCTTCAATACCAAATATTGAAGAATATTCGTGTGGTGCGTTTTCAAATTTTGCACGCGTGATACACGTTCCTTCTACTTCTCCAAGTAAAGCTCTTCGCATCGCGATACCTATTGTATCCGCTTGGCCTTTCATAAGTGGAGACAAAATGAAACGGCTATAATGAAGCCGCTTACTGTCTGTTCTTGATTCAACACACTTCCACCGTGGTGTCCTAGTGGATATTTCTATTTTTTCTCGAGTCATAATAATTATAAGAGTATTTTTTTTTTTTTTTAAGGGAATTGAAGTCTTTCTTTCTCTTGCTTGAAATCCGCTCAAATCTCTACACACGTCTTTTTTTAGGAGGTCTACATCCATTATGTGGAATAGGGGTTACATCGCGTATGCTACTTAATCGTATACCACTTTTACGAATAGCTCGTAATGCTGCATCTCTTCCGAGACCGGCACCCTTTAGCATGACTTCTGCTCGTTTCATACCCTGATCCACTACTGTACGAATAGCATCTCCTGCTGCGGTTTGAGCAGCAAACGGTGTCCCTTTTCTTGGCCCTCTGAATCTACAAGTACCGGCGGAGGACCAAGAAACCACCCGACCAAGCGCATCTGTAACAGTTACTATAGTATTGTTGAAACCCGCTTGAATATGAATAACTCCTTTTGGTATTCTACGTCCACTCTTACGTGAACCAATACGCCCCCGCCCCCTCCTACGTGAACCAAAAAAACCATATCTCGGTCTAATTTGTCTAATTTTTGTCATATTTTATCATCTCATAAATATGAGTCAAAGATATACATACGGATATATCCATTTCATATCAAAACGGATCCTTTATTTGTCCATCGGGTCCTTTAGAAAAATCCCTTTTTATTTTTAGAGAGATTACCTTTGTTTCTGTTTATGTCTAGGATTGAAACAAATTACTACAATTCGTTTCTTCCTACGGAGCAGTCGACATTTTTCACAAATTTTACGAACAGAAGCCCTTATTTTCATCTTCTTTATTCCTTACCTTAATTCCGAATGTACTCCTTGTAAGAAAATAAGTCTCTTGCAGCTTCGAGCCTCGAATTGTATTTCCACGAAGGAATGTTTAAAAGGTCACCCACACCTAATTGTTCGAATCTTTATCTTTCTCTTTTTTATCTTTCTCTTTTTTATCTTTCTCTTTCTTGGGAAGTCTATAAGTTATACGTCCCCTCGTTGAATCATAAGGACCCACCTCGACTAGAACTCTATCTCCTGGTAGTATTCGTATAAAACTTCGTCGGATCTTCCCCGAAATATAACCGATAATCATATCTTCATCTTCATTATCTAAACAAACCCGAAACATACCATTTCGAAGCGATTCAGTAATTAAACCCTCATAAATCTTTTTTTTTTCTTTTTCGTCTTTTTCTATCATTTCGACTAACCTCCCTTTTTGAGGTATAAATTAATATTACTAAAAAAAAGATTAATAAAATAAAGGCAAGGGCGGATGATATTAAACACCCTATCTTTCCTCTCTTTTTTCATAAAGAGACGAAATTGCGGATCCTATTCGGATACCAGAAGGATCACCATATATAACACAAAACCTCCCCTCCAATTCCTTCTAGTCTAGCTTCTCGATCTGTCATTATACCTCGAGAAGTCGAAAGAATTACAATTCCCATTCCACCGAAAATTCTAGGAATTTGTTGATGGTTGGAATAGATTCGTAGACCGGGTCGGCTGATACGCTTGAAAATCTTTCTATATGTTCCTTTCCTATTTCTTCTATGTCGCAGGGTTGAAACCAAGAAAGATTTGTTGTTTTCCCGATGTTTCCTAACGTTTTCAAGAAAACCCTCTCGTAGAAGTATTTTCACAATGCTTTCGGCAATTTTAGTGGATGCTATTCGAACCGTTCCTTTTTTATCCATGTCGGCATTTCTTAGAAAAGTTAATATATTGGCAATAGTGTCCCTACTCATGTCGAACTAGAATTTTTGGGGCCTCCTAATTTTGATATAATCAACATGTTCTGTTTTTTTTTGTCAATTTTTCATTATTTATTTACGAATTATTAAAAGTATATGCATGAAACACAATCTACTAGTTGATCTATCTTAGATAACTGACTATATCATAGTCTCATCTACTAGTATTTAAAATACTTCAGGAGCTAATGAGACTATTTTAGTAAAATTCAATTGTCTCAATTCTCGAGCAATTGCTCCAAAAACTCGAGTTCCTTTTGGATTTCCTTCTTTATTAATGACAACTGCTGCATTGTCATCATATCGTATTATGATACCGTCGTCACGACGGAGTTCTTTACGAGTACGTACAATTACAGCTCTGATCACTTCTGATCTTTCGAGAGACATATGGGGCACTGCCTCTTTGATTACAGCAACAATAACATCACCAATATGAGCATACCGTTGATTACTAGCTCCTATGATTCGAATACACATCAATTCTCGAGCCCCGCTGTTGTCCGCTACATTCAAATGGGTCTGAGGTTGAATCATATCACTTTTTGAATTGAATCTCTTCTTTCAATGCCAAGGTCGAAGGAAAAAAGAAAGAAATATTGTCTGTCCAAAAATAGAAATAAAGAAATCTAAATCTGCAATTGTCTTTTTCATCACAAATATCTGGTTCCACATCCCTATCTCGCAATAATGAATTGCGTTCGTATAGGCATTTTGTATGCGGCTATTTCAATAGCTGCTCTGGCTACCGTTTCGGAGACTCCACCCATTTCATAAAGTATTCGACCCGGTTTAACAACAGATACCCAGTATTGGGGGGATCCTTTCCCGGAACCCATACGCGTTTCCGTAGGTTTTACTGTCACGGGTTTGTCGGGAAATATACGTACCCATATTTTTCCACCACGGCGCGCATATCGTGTCATTGCTCGTCTCCCTGCTTCTATTTGTCTAGATGTGATCCAAGCGGGTTCAAGCGCCTGAAGAGCATATTTCCCGAAACAGATATGATTGCCTCGATAAGATATTCCCTTCATTCTTCCTCTATGTTGTTTACGGAATCTGGTTCTTTTGGGGTTATAGTTGATGGTTGTTTCTCAATCCCATCTCTACTGCAGAACCGGACATGAGAGTTTCTTCTCATCCAGCTCCTCGCGAATGAAACGATTCAACAATATTACAGATACGCGTGTATTTTTTGAAAAAAAAAAAAAATACATTAAATCGTGGGATTTGTTGATATTGAATCTGTTACACAGGAATCTGTATATCTTATATACTTTATCTTTATGTATACGGATATAGAAAGATTTCTATATTTCTATATCTAGATAGAAATAATAATGCCTTTCTTTTTTTTATAACGAATCCTTGACCCTTACCGAATCGGCTAATAAATTGCAATTCAATAAGGGTTTCGCGGGCGAATATTTACTCTTTTCATATTTGCTTCATTCGTAGGGTTAACCCATTGCTTCTCATTATAAATCAATGGGTTCCGGTTGGTTTCGCCATCCCGCCCAATGAATCGTTGGGATTCCGTTTTCAATAGAATCTTCTGGAGTCACAGGTTCCGTCGTTCCCATAGCTTCTCCGTTAATGGCTAGGCCTGAACTCTGCAATGGAGCTCCCCAATTCCCATTTGTTCCCAAGTCAATTTCCTCAGTCTCTATTGACTCGAAGCTCTTTATTATTTCTATTTTTTTCTATGAATTGTCTAATTATGGAAGAATCCGTATTGATGCTTTATCACACTGCCTTTTATGAGTATGAGATGATTTATAATAGACCATACATATTGGAATTTTATACCGTTTGGATTCTCCTTCTTTCTTTCTCTCATCCTTCCATTTACCCATATCCCTCTATTTTCACTTCACAACCCATAATGGATGATATTTTTCATTTATGAAATAAGGATTTCAGTTGCTACAACTATATGATTGACACATCATATAGTAACTGGTTCCTTGGATATCGATAATACGAAGCTATGAGCTGGTTATAAGTCCTATAGTTATTAGTTAGGGTCCAGTCCATTTTTTGGACTCCCAACTCTAAAGAAAAACCAACGAGTCACACACTAAGCATAGCAATTCTACTAAAAGTTCAATCGAATTTTTTATTCAACCCTATATAATTATAATTGATCATTTTTCATTGAAGGCAAAAAGAATAATTTGTCATTTTTTGTTCTATCACTGGATAGAATGGCAAGGAAAGTCTCATCATTGTTCGTCTACAAATATCCAAATTTTGATTCCTAATACTCCATAGATAGTTCGAACTGCAGAGGAGCAATGATCAATTTTAGCTCGAATGGTTTGTAGGGGGACCCTACCTTCTCTGATCCATTCGACGCGCGCAATTTCTTTTCCGCCAATACGCCCTGCTAGTTGCACTTGAATTCCTTTTGTATTTGCTTGTTTAGCTAATTCAATAGCTTTTTTCATTGCCCTTCGAAAAGAAACTCTATTCTTTAATTGTAGAGCTATATATTCTGCAAGAAAATTAGGTTGTCTATAAGGTTTTGTAACTTTTCTGATAGCAATGTTAAGTTTCCAGTTAACGGAATTCAACCCTTTTTGTACATTGATCTTTAATTCTTTGATTCCTCGCGTTCGATTCTCTTTTAATAATTTTTTGGGGGATCCAACATGGATAATGATCTGAATCAGATCAATTTGTTTTTGAATTTCTATATGTGCAATTCCTGCAAAAACCGAGGCTATTTTCCTATTTTTTTGTACATACTTCTTGATATAATCCCGTATTTTTTCATCTTCCTGGAGACCCAAGGAATAACTTTTTGATGGTGCGAACCAAAGGGAGTGATGCTTTTGGTTTTCCCCAAGTCGTAAACCAAGTGGATTTATTTTTTGGCCCATATTTTTGTTCTCTCTTCCTCCCTTTCTCTAAATATGTTTCCATTATAAGATCTTTCCATATATCTTTTGTTCCTAAATAGATATCTTATCTGTTTCCTTTTTAGAGCTATCCCTCACTACAATAGTTATATGACAGGTGGGTCTTTTTATCGGATAACTATGTCCTCGAGCCCGAGGTTTGAGCCTTTTCATGATAGTACCCCCATTGACTTCGGCTTTACTAATGACTGAATCGGCTTCGTTGAAACTTTTATTGTGACTACCATTTGCTGCTGCAGAATAAACCAATTTAAAAATGGGATAAGATGCCCGATAAGGCATGAGTTCGAGTATCATAAGTGTTTCTTCGTAGGAACGCCCGCGGATCTGATCAACGACTCTTCGTGCTTTGTGAGCAGACATACATATATTTTGAGCTACAGCTTTTACTTGTGTAATTAAGGTCTTCTTCCTCTTCAGCTTTCGTAAAACCCTCTTCCATTTTCTCCACTTTGACATTAAGGTTTACCTCTCACCAATGAATGATGAGCGCTTACTTCACTTTATTACGGCGAGATTTATTGTCTTTTTTCGGGTGTCCGTTGAAAGTCAGAGTAGGCGCGAATTCTCCCAATTTGTGACCGACCATACTACCTGTTATATAAATAGGTAAATGTTCTTTTCCATTATGGATAGCAATTGTATGTCCGATCATTGTGGGTATAATGGTAGATGCCCGGGACCAAGTTAATATTATCTCTTTTTCTTCCTTCATGTTTAGTTTCTCAATTTTTCTCAATAAATGATTAGCAACAAAAGGATTTTTTTGGGGTAAGCGTGTCACAGTTGTGGATTCCTCCCTTTTTTTTCTTTTGTAAAAACGAAGAAACCTATTCTATTGGATTTTCCATATTCATATTCCTATTTACGGCGACGAAGAATCAAACTATCACTATATTTATTCCTTTTCCTACTTCTTCTTCCAAGCGCAGGATAACCCCAAGGGGTTGTGGGTTTTTTTCTACCAATCGGGGCCCTCCCTTCACCACCCCCATGGGGATGGTCTACAGGGTTCATAACCACTCCTCTGACTACAGGACGCTTACCTAGCCAACACTTAGATCCGGCTCTACCCAAACTTTTCTGGTTCGCCCCAACATTACCCACTTGTCCGACTGTTGCTGAGCAGTTTTGGGATATCAAACGGACCTCCCCAGATGGTAATCTCAACGTGGCCGATTTACCCTCTTTTGCAATCAGTTTCGCTACAGCACCTGCTGCTCTAGCTAATTGTCCACCCTTTCCAAGTGTGATTTCTATGTTATGTATGGCCGTGCCTAAGGGCATATCGGTTGAAGTAGATTCTTCTTTTTGATCAATAAAAACCCCTTCCCAAACTGTACAAGCTTCTTCCAAAGCATACGGCTTTCTGGATGTCTATGATGATATCTAGACAGATGGATCTTATATGAATCGTATCGTATGATGAAGTACCACATGAGTGGATATATAGGAATCCAAATCTGCCGAATCACTCATGTTATGATCTTATACATCCTAGGTCTCCCCGTTCCGTCATCTGGCTTATGTTCTTCATGTAGCATTCAGACCGAATGACTCTATGAAATTACGTCGATACTTCCACATATTACGGGTAACGTAGGAGACATCTCTATTTTTCCCCGGGGGATCTTTAGAATGACCACTGCTTAGCTTTCAATTCGCCTCTGACCATCAAATGAAATGTGAATAACCCGTCCACCTCTCTTTGAAACAAGGGGTGCTTCCGGTTCTGTCCGTGCTTCAAACAATTTTGTCTTCTCCATATTACCATATCTCTAGAGTCAATAATTTTATATGAGGAACTACTGAACTCAATCACTTGCTGCCGTTACTCTTCAGTTTTCTGTTGAGGTCTATCCCGTAGAGGTACTCAAATTGGATCAGTGATCGATTTCTAGGTTTCGTCGTAAACCTAATTGGTTACTTCCAATTACGTAAATCAATAGTTCAAACCGCACTCAAAGGTAGGGCATTTCCCATTGATATAGGAACTTCTGTACCAGAAACAATGGTATCTCCAATTATAGCCCCTCTGGGATGTAAAATATATCTCTTCTCACCATCCCCATAGTGTATGAGACAAATGTATGCATTTCGATTAGGGTCGTATTCTATGGTTACAATTCTACCAGATATGTCTTTTTCATTCCGTCGAAAATCGATTTTACGGTATAGACGCTTATGACCTCCCCCTCTATGCCCTGCGGTAATGATTCCTCTGGCATTACGACCTTTACCACAATGATGCTGTCCATAGATCAAATTCTTTCGTGGATTGGATTTCACTTGACTGTCTACGGCTCCGTTGCGTGTGCTCGGGGTAGAAGTTTTGTATAAATGTATCGCCGTGTTATTAAGTATTTTGATTTAAGTTCTTTTCTGTATAAGAGTTAGAATAGAATAACCCGGTTGAAGCGTAATGATCATACGTCTGTAATGCATTGTATGTCCCATAATAGGTCCCCTTCCCCTTCTTCTACCCTTTCC